CCATTGAATTTCATTCAGAGGAGGAACCTTATAGAGATCGTATCCATTCTTATCAAAGAAGGACAGGGTTAACTGAAGCTGTTCAAACAGGCATAGGTCAACTAAACGGTATTCCCGTAGCAATTGGGGTTATGGATTTTCAGTTCATGGGGGGTAGTATGGGATCTGTAGTAGGCGAGAAAATAACACGTTTGATCGAGTATGCTACTAATCGATCTCTACCTGTCATTATTGTGTGTGCTTCTGGAGGAGCACGCATGCAAGAAGGAAGTTTGAGCTTGATGCAAATGGCTAAAATATCTTCTGCTTCATCTAATTATCAATCAAATAAAAAGTTATTCTACATATCAATCCTTACATCTCCTACAACCGGTGGAGTAACGGCCAGTTTTGGTATGTTGGGGGATGTTATTATTGCTGAACCCAATGCCTACATTGCATTTGCGGGTAAAAGAGTAATTGAACAAACATTGAATAAAATAGTACCCGACGGTTCACAAGCGGCTGAGTATTCATTCCATAAGGGCTTATTCGACCTAATCGTACCACGTAATCCTTTAAAAGGTGTTCTGAGTGAGTTATTTCAGCTACATGGTTTCTTTCCCTTGAATAAAAATATATATATATCGAAAGAAAATATAGAATAGAAGTGGGTTTCTATATCTACCAAGAAATCCCCCTTTTTACTAGGAATCTCCATTTGTTGGATTGCATTAGTTTAGTTAAAGTCACACACTTAATAATGTAATTTAAAAAGAATTCCATATTTAATATTAATAAGAAACTCCTTATTCGAAAGATAGAAAGAATATGAGGATAGGAGAATAATAAGAAAATTTATTCAAGTGTATCATCATATTCGTGTAGAAAGAGAAATAGGTACACTTAATTCCCCATTCCTTGCACTTATTAACTACTTAATATTATTTATTAATATTATTTATTACTTACACTTACTATTTTTTATAATAGATATACTTATCATAAGATATCTTTATAATAGGTAAAAATAAAATATTAAATCGAGGTACCCATTCCATGACAGATCTTAACTTACCCTCTATTTTTGTTCCCTTAGTGGGCCTAGTATTTCCGGCAATTGCAATGGCTTCTTTATTTCTTAATGTCCAAAAAAATAAGATTGTCTAGATACGACGGGACAAAATTGCATCAATTTTTTTCAACACTGGATCATAATAAGCTATTTTTTAGTGTAATATGGTAGGATATGTGACTCTTTCCGAACACAAAACAAATGAAAGAACTGTTATGTATGTGGATACATTATATCTGCATAAATTCATGTATATGTGGGTGGGTATAGTTGGTTAAAAATGATCTGCGAATATTTTTATAATTTATAATAGAAAGCCAATGTATCTAACCAATTACTTCTAACGGTTCATATCAGAATAGTACTAGTTGATGAAAGTTACTTCGGCATTAAGAAAAGTAAAATTCATTTTGGTTATTCTCTCAATTCCAATCGAATGCAACTAGATCTAATATAGTATGAACTGGCGATCAGAACATATATGGATAGAACTAATAACGGGGTCTCGAAAAACAAGTAATTTTTTCTGGGCCTGCATCCTTCTTTTAGGTTCGCTAGGATTTTTAGTGGTTGGAACTTCCAGTTATCTTGGTAGGAATCTGATATCAGGATTTCCATCTAACCAAATCATTTTTTTTCCACAAGGGATCGTGATGTCTTTTTATGGGATCGCAGGTCTATTTATTAGTTCCTATTTATGGTGTACAATTTCATGGAATGTGGGTAGTGGTTATGACCAATTCGATAGAAAAGAAGGAATAATGTGTATTTTTCGTTGGGGATTCCCCGGAATAAATCGTCGAATCTACCTTCGCTTCTTTCTGAAAGATATCCAATCAATCAGAATGGAGGTTAAAGAAGGTATTTTTCCTCGTCGTGTTCTTTATATGGAAATCAGGGGCCAAGGAACCATTCCCTTGACTCGTACTGATGAGAATTTTACTCCACGAGAAATTGAACAAAAAGCTGCAGAATTAGCCTATTTCTTGCGAGTACCAATTGAAGTATTTTGAAATGAAGAATGCATGTTTTCTCAGCATGAGGGAAGGAACTTGCTAATTTCCTTTAAATTTAATACAACTGAAGTTTCTTCAGAATATTCATTTTTTTATCCGAAAAAGACCCTTATTCTATTTCCATAGTCCTTCTAGACCCAGGGACTAAATTATTACACAAAAATGGAAATAGATCCCTGGGTTCGATACCTTGTTATATAACTTATAACTCGTACTTTAGAGAAATATCAGATAGAGTTGACGAATGAAGCAGTTCATTAACAATTCACAGATAAAAAATGAAAAAAAAGAAAGCATTGACTCCCCTCCCATATCTTGCATCTATAATATTTTTGCCCTGGTGGGTCTCTCTATCATTTAATAAAAGTCTGGAACCTTGGGTTACTAATTGGTGGAATACTAGGCAATCCGAAACCTTATTAAATGATATTCAAGAGAAAAATGTTCTAGAAAAATTCCTAGAATTAAAGGAACTCCTCTTGTTGAATGAAATGATAAAGGAATACCCGGAGACACGTATACAAAAGCTTCCTATAGAAATACACAAGGAAACGATACAATTGGTCAAAACCCACAATGAATATCATCTCCATATAATTTTGCATTTCTCGACAAATATAATCTGTTTCGCTATTCTAAGTGGTTATTTTATTCTGGGTAATGAAGAACTTGTCATTCTTAATTCTTGGGTTCAGGAATTCCTCTATAACTTAAGTGACACAATAAAAGCTTTTTCTATTCTTTTAGTTACGGATTTATGGATCGGATTTCACTCGACCCACGGTTGGGAACTCATGATTGGTTCGATCTACAACGATTTTGGGCTGGCTCATAATGATCAAATTATATCTGGTCTTGTTTCCACCTTTCCAGTTATTCTAGATACAATTGTGAAATATTGGATCTTCCATTTTTTAAATCGTGTATCTCCTTCGCTTGTAGTAATTTATCATTCAATGAATGAATGAAGAACTTATTTGATCTCCTGATATCAATCAAATCCTAATTTTTCTTCGCGTATAACGTGTATAAAGAAAGCATTTTACTTATTCTTTATACTTCTATCTCTTCAAGGTATTCGTCCTATATTCCAGTACAATTATTTCCGTACAATGGCAGATTTGTGGATAGGGAACTATACTAGCTACCTATCTAATTTATTGTAGAAATTCCGGGATCAATGATTGTACCATGCAAAATAGAAATACTTTTTCTTGGGTAAAGGAACAGATGACTCGATCTATTTCTGTATCGATCATGATATATGTAATAACTCGAGCATCCATTTCAAATGCATATCCCATTTTTGCGCAGCAAGGTTATGAAAATCCACGAGAAGCAACGGGGCGAATTGTATGTGCCAATTGCCATTTAGCTAACAAGCCTGTGGATATTGAAGTTCCACAAGCTGTACTTCCTGATACTGTATTTGAAGCAGTTGTTCGAATTCCTTATGATATGCAACTGAAACAAGTTCTTGCTAATGGTAAAAAGGGGTCTTTAAATGTGGGGGCTGTTCTTATTTTACCCGAGGGATTCGAATTAGCCCCCCCCGATCGTATTTCTCCCGAAGTGAAAGAAAAAATGGGAAATCTTTCTTTTCAGAGTTATCGTCCCAATAAAAGAAATATTCTTGTGATAGGTCCTGTTCCAGGTCAGAAATATAGTGAAATTATCTTTCCCATTCTTTCCCCTGACCCCACTACGAAAAAAGACGTTCACTTCTTAAAATATCCGATATATGTAGGTGGGAACAGGGGAAGGGGTCAGATTTACCCCGATGGGAGCAAGAGTAACAATACAGTTTATAATGCTACATCCGCAGGTATGGTAAGCAGAATAGGACGTAAAGAAAAAGGGGGATATGAAATAACCATAGTGGATGCATCGGATGGACACCAAGTAGTTGATATTATACCTCCAGGACCAGAACTTCTTGTTTCAGAGGGAGAATCCATCAAGCTTGATCAACCATTAACAAGCAATCCAAACGTGGGGGGTTTTGGTCAGGGAGATGCGGAAATAGTGCTTCAAGATCCACTGCGCGTCCAAGGTCTTTTATTCTTCTTTGCATCCGTTATTTTGGCACAAATCTTTTTGGTTCTTAAAAAGAAACAGTTTGAAAAGGTTCAATTGTACGAAATGAATTTCTAGATCCAGAGATTACTTAACATCAAATTAGTAAAAAGCGCGGAATTCTTGTCGATCAATATAATTATGTTATGTAATGTATGATCAAAAAATTTTTTTAATCCCTTTACTTTCTTTGTTTATACTGTTTTTGCGGGAGGTCCAGAATTCATTACTTGTATCCCATTTCTAGTACTAGACAATAGGCCTACAAAAAAGGAAGGATACAGGGCAAAGGACGGGACAAATGAAAGGAAGAACAAATACTTCTAGGAGAGGGGGATTACCGATCTTCCTAATCTTCTATTCGACACAAGAGAAAGGATTTTATACCCTTTTCTTGTGTCGTCTTGTATCGAAATAATAATGATTTTGATCCTGTTCATCAAAGATTACTATTTCTTCTTTTCCGGGTCTATAGAAATTCTTTTGTTTAGATTCATAAGAAGTAGTGGACAAACAAAGGAGGGGTAGAGGGAAATAATTCATTGAGAAAATAGAACTTCTTCTATTATTCATATTCAATTAACTTCAACTTATAACTTATAAAAGAAAAATTCCTCAAATAATTGGACTTTTACTCTTTTGCTTGAAAAGCGGATTTAATTCCACTTTTCAAAAACATCATAAGAAACAAAGGAATAGGGTGGTTTGAGACATCAGAGCAAAGGATCCGTTTTCTCATTTCTACGAATCTAATATTTTTCTTATGTTGACTGGATAACTTTCTAATTTGTATGTTATGGAATAGAAAAAGTCTCATTCTAAGAGTAAGAACTCGGCGGGACCTTACCCCTTTG